TTACTTCTGAATCCCAAACAATTCGATTCGGAGTCAGTACACAAAGATTTAAGGTCATTTCTTCAATTTACTCTCCATTTCTAAGTTCGTAGCCTTCGCAGTAGCTTCATCGATGTTACCCACTAAGTAAAAGGCCTGTTCAGGAAGAGAATCAAATTCTCCGGAAAGGATCAATTTAAACCCTCTAATTGTTTCCGCTAGACCAACATATTTTCCCGGAGAACCTGTAAATACTTCTGCTACGAAAAAGGGTTGTGATAAGAAACGCTCAATTTTTCGTGCTCTTGCTACGGTTAAGCGATCCTCTTCGGATAATTCGTCCAACCCCAGGATAGCTATAATGTCCTGAAGCTCCTTGTAACGTTGTAAAGTTTGCTTGACTTGTTGCGCAGTTTCATAATGTTCCTCGCCAACGATTCGAGGTTGTAGCATAGTTGACGTTGAATCTAAAGGATCTACCGCTGGATAGATACCTTTGGCAGCTAATCCTCTTGATAGTACGGTGGTCGCATCTAAATGTGCAAATGTGGTGGCAGGAGCGGGGTCAGTCAAATCGTCTGCAGGTACATAAACTGCTTGAATAGAGGTTATGGACCCTTTTTTCGTAGAAGTAATTCTTTCTTGTAAAGAACCCATTTCGGTACTAAGGGTGGGTTGATAACCCACAGCAGAAGGCATTCTACCCAATAAAGCGGATACCTCGGATCCTGCTTGTACGAAACGGAAGATATTGTCGATAAATAGAAGTACGTCTTGCTCATTAACATCTCGGAAATATTCTGCCATAGTTAAGGCAGTCAGACCAACTCTCATACGAGCTCCCGGCGGTTCATTCATCTGACCGTAGACTAGGGCTACTTTTGATTCCGCAAGATTTTTTTCATTAATGACTCCAGATTCTTTCATTTCCATGTAAAGATCATTTCCTTCACGAGTCCGTTCGCCTACTCCACCAAATACGGATACACCACCATGAGCTTTGGCAATGTTGTTGATCAATTCCATAATTAGTACTGTTTTACCCACGCCAGCCCCACCGAATAGTCCGATTTTTCCCCCACGACGATAAGGGGCCAAAAGATCTACTACTTTAATTCCTGTTTCAAAAATAGATAATTTTGTATCTAATTGTATAAAAGCAGGCGCGGATTTATGGATAGGAGATGTTGTGCGAGTATCGACAGGACCTAAATTATCAACAGGTTCCCCAAGCACGTTGAAAATTCGTCCTAGAGTCGCTCCGCCGACTGGAACACTTAAAGGATTTCCCATATCAACCACGTCCATTCCTCTCTTTAAACCCTCTGTCGCACTCATAGCTACAGCTCTAACTCGATTGTTTCCTAATAATTGCTGTACTTCACAAGTCACATTAATTTCTTGACCAAGAGTATCTCGACCCTTAACCACCAGAGCATTGTAAATATTAGGCATCTTGCCCGGGGGAAAGGCTACATCCAGTACCGGACCAATGATTTGGGCAATACGTCCCAGGTTTTTTTTTTCACGTATCGAAACCTCTGGATCCGAAGTAGTAGGATTTATTCTCATAATAAAAAAAATATGTTAAATTTTGTTGCGAAATTTTTCGAATACAGAAAAAATCTTCGATAGCAAATTGATCGGTTAATTCAATAATAAATGGGAGTAAGCACTCAATTTCGTTGGTACCACCCAAGCGAATGTGCAATTCAATTTTTTACTTATTTCAATTTCAATGAAGGAATAGTCATTTTCAAGCTCAACTAACCGAAACCTAGTTTTAAAATAAAAAATATATGAATAAAAAATAAAAATTTTGCGGAAAGTCTTTGATTTATTTATCATAACATAATAGGCAAGACTTTGTTTTATCTAGCGAATTCGAAACGGAACTTTATTTATGATTCATTATTTCGATCTCATTAGCCCTTTTTTTTCGTATTTTCATTTTAGCATATCCGGTTATGCGTCCCATCTATTTATCCCTTTATCAACCCTCCTTGTTTTTCATTTTCGTGGATGACTTTCGCATATTGTCATATCTAGGATTTACATATACAACATATATTACTGTCAAGAGTTATTTTATTATTATTTTAATATTAACTATTTCGGTTTATAAAAAGTCAAAGATTCAAAACTTGAAAAACAAGTATTAGGTTGCGCTATACATATGAAAGAATATACAATAATGATGTATTTGGCGAATCAAATATCATGGTCTAATAAAGAATCATTCTGATTAGTTGATAATTTTTTGAAAGATTCCTGTGAAAAAGGTTAATTAAATTTATTCCTAATTTATGTCGAGTAGACCTTGTTGTTTTATTGCAAGAATTCTAAATTCATGACTTGTAGGGAGGGACTTATGTCACCACAAACAGAGACTAAAGCAAGTGTTGGATTCAAAGCTGGTGTTAAAGAGTATAAATTGACTTATTATACTCCTGAATATGAAACCAAGGATACTGATATCTTGGCAGCATTCCGAGTAACTCCTCAACCCGGAGTTCCACCT